GCCATCGTAGCTTAAACCTTAAAGCATAACACTGAAGATGTTATTATGAACCCTAGAGAGTTCCGAAAGCACAAAGGCTTGGTCCTAGCTTTACTATTATTTATAATTAAACTTACACATGCAAGCATCCGCACCCCCGTGAGAATGCCCTTAACCCTCTTATGAGATCAAGGAGCTGGTATCAGGCACGTATAATTGCCCATGACACCTTGCTTAGAGCCACACCCCCAAGGGAATTCAGCAGTGATAAACATTAAGCCATAAGTGTAAACTTGACTTAGTTAAGATTTTTAGAGCCGGTAAAACTCGTGCCAGCCACCGCGGTTATACGAGAGGCCCAAGATAATAGAAATCGGCGTAAAGAGTGGTTAAGTATTAAATAACTAAAGTTAAACATCTTCCAAGCTGTTATACGCACCCGAAGGTATGAGGCTCATTTACGAAAGTGACTTTACAAAACTGAATCCACGAAAGCTATGAAACAAACTGGGATTAGATACCCCACTATGCATAGTCTTAAACAAAAGTATTTTAATTACATTATACTCGCCAGGGTACTACGAGCTTTAGCTTAAAACCCAAAGGACTTGGCGGTGCTTCACACCCACCTAGAGGAGCCTGTTCTATAACTGATAACCCCCGTTAAACCTCACCCTATTTTGCTTAATCAATTTATATACCGCCGTCGTCAGCTTACCTTATGAAAGAACAACAGTGAGCAAAACTAGTAATAACCCAAAACGTCAGGTCGAGGTGTAGTTTATAATAGGGGAAGAAATGGGCTACACTCATTCATTAATGAATACGGATGGTATATTGAAACATAAACCTAAAGGAGGATTTAGCAGTAAGAAGAAAATAGAGTGTTCCTCTGAAACTGGCTCTGAAGCGCGCACACACCGCCCGTCACTCTCCCTAATAATACAAGTATAATTAATTAAAACCTAAATAAAATATAAGGGGAGGCAAGTCGTAACATGGTAAGTGTACCGGAAGGTGTGCTTGGGATACCAAAGCATAGCTGAAATAGTTAAAGCGTCTCACTTACACCGAGAAGTTGTTCTTGCAAATAGAACTGCTCTGATACCCATATGCTAGCTCACACACTAAATTCAAATAAAAACTAAAAATAACCCCTAACACCCTAAAAAATAATACTAAAACATTTTATAACCCTAGTAAGGGAGACTGAAAAGGAATATGGAGCTACAAAACTAGTACCGTAAGGGAAAGCTGAAAAAGAAGTTAAACAAATAACTTAAGTAGATAATAGCAAAGATTAAATCTTGTACCTTTTGCATCATGGTTTAACAAGATACCTCAAGCAAAGAGATCTTTAGTTTGTTATCCCGAAACTAGGCGAGCTACTCCGAGACAGTCAAAATATAATGGACAAACCCATACCTGTGGCAAAAGGTTGGGATGAACTCCGAGTAGAGGTGATAAGCCAAACGAGCTTGGTAATAGCTGGTTGCCTGAAAAATGAATAAAAGTTCAGCCTATATTATATCCTAAATTCACCTAAATTAAAAATAAATAAATTGAGCTATGATAATATAGAGTTAGTCAAAAGGGGTACAGCTCTTTTGACATAGGACACAACCTTATAATGAGGTTAAAGATCAAAAACAACAAAGTACATGCATGCCTTAGTGGGCCTGAAAGCAGCCACCAAAATAGAAAGCGTTAAAGCTCAAGCACTAATTATACTTTTAATTCAGATAAACATTCTAAAACCCATAAACCCATCAGGCCTTTTCATAATACATGAAAGTGACAATGTTAATATGAGTAATAAGAGAAGTCAAAGATTCTCTCCTTTAACAAAAGTGTGCCTCGGATCGAACTAACACCGAAATTTAATGATCCCTTATTACCGGAGGGTAATGTTGTAAAAACAAATAACAAGAAAAAACAACAATAAAAATCATCAACCCCACACTGGATTGCTAACCAGGATAAACTAAAAGGGTGAGAAGGAACTCGGCAAACATAAAAATACTAGCCTCGCCTGTTTACCAAAAACATCGCCTCTTGCATAACATAATGAATAAGAGGTCCCGCCTGCCCTGTGACTATATGTTTAACGGCCGCGGTATTTTGACCGTGCAAAGGTAGCGCAATCACTTGTCTTTTAAATAAAGACCTGTATGAATGGCATAACGAGGGCTAAACTGTCTCCTCACCCCAGTTAATGAAATTGATCTTCCCGTGCAGAAGCGGGAATTAACACATAAGACGAGAAGACCCTGTGGAGCTTTAGATAACTAGATGAATTTATTAAACAACATAAACCATATAAAAGGTAATTAAAACAATAACCTCATCTTAAATCTTTAGTTGGGGCGACCGCGGAGCAAAACAAAACCTCCGTGAGGATTGAGGTAAAAACCTTATACCCAAGAATGTCATTTCTAAGTACCAAAATATTTGACCTATTAGATCCGGCAACAGCCGATCAACGGACCTAGTTACCCCAGGGATAACAGCGCAATCCTCTTTGAGAGTCCCTATCGACAAGAGGGTTTACGACCTCGATGTTGGATCAGGACATCCTAATGGTGTAGCCGCTATTAAGGGTTCGTTTGTTCAACGATTAAAGTCCTACGTGATCTGAGTTCAGACCGGAGTAATCCAGGTCAGTTTCTATCTATGTATGTGGCCTTCTTTAGTACGAAAGGACCAAGAAGGATAGGCCCATGTTTTAAAACAAGCCTACTTTTTAACCCTTGAAAGAATATTAAAGGTTAAAACAACACAAGACTCTTTAGAATATAACTAAATGTTAAGGTGGCAGAATCCGGTATTGCAAAAGACCTAAGCCCTTTAAATAGAGGTTCAAATCCTCTCCTCAACTATGATTACCCTAATTTTAACACAAATTATTAACCCATTAATATATATCATCCCTGTTTTACTAGCAGTTGCTTTCCTAACATTACTAGAACGAAAAGTATTAGGTTATATACAAAACCGAAAAGGGCCTAATATTGTGGGACCTTTTGGCTTACTTCAACCAATCGCAGATGGGTTAAAACTGTTTATTAAAGAGCCAGTAAAACCCTCCACATCCTCCTCAATTTTATTCCTAACCACCCCTATACTAGCATTAACATTAGCCCTTATATTATGAGCCCCATTACCCATACCTCACCCTGTCGTTAACATTAATTTAGGAATATTACTTATCCTAGCACTATCAAGCCTTGCAGTTTACTCAATCCTAGGGTCAGGATGGGCATCAAACTCAAAATATGCATTAATTGGCGCATTACGAGCCGTAGCTCAAACTATTTCTTATGAAGTAAGTTTAGGTTTAATTCTACTGGCATTAGTTATCTTCACTGGTAGCTTCACACTACAATCATTTGGTATCACACAAGAAAGCCTATGACTTATTGTTCCCGCATGACCTTTAGCAGCAATATGATATATTTCTACATTAGCTGAAACAAACCGAGCACCATTTGATTTAACGGAAGGCGAATCAGAACTTGTTTCAGGGTTTAATGTTGAATACGCAGGAGGACCTTTTGCATTGTTTTTCCTTGCAGAATATGCCAACATTTTACTAATAAATACTTTATCAACAATCTTATTTCTGGGAGCATCTCATATTCCTTCTTTACCTGAACTCACAACAATAAATCTTATAATTAAAGCAACTCTATTATCAGTAATATTTCTATGAGTTCGAGCCTCATACCCGCGGTTCCGATATGACCAATTAATACATCTCATCTGAAAAAATTTTCTACCACTAACTCTTGCTTTAATTGTTTGACACTTATCAACACCTCTCGCGCTAGCAGGACTACCCCCTCATATATAAAGGAATTATGCCTGAATACTAAAGGACCACTTTGATAGAGTGTATTATGAGGGTTAAAATCCCTCTAATTCCTTAGAAAGAGAGGACTCGAACCCCACTTAAGAGATCAAAACTCTTAGTGCTTCCCACTACACCACTTCCTAAAGTAAAGTCAGCTAAATAAGCTTTCGGGCCCATACCCCAAAAATGTAGGTTAAAATCCTCCCTTTACTAATGAACCCTTATATTATATCAATTTTTATTTTAGGTTTAGGCCTGGGTACTACAATCACATTCACGAGCTCACACTGATTACTAGCATGAATGGGCCTAGAAATTAATACACTTGCAATTATTCCTTTGATAGCACAACACCATCATCCACGATCTGTAGAAGCTTCTACAAAATACTTTCTTACCCAGGCTACAGCCGCAGCAATAATCCTCTTTGCCAGCTCCACTAATGCCTGAATCACAGGGCAATGAAGTATTAATGAGCTCTCTCATCCAGTACCCTCCACTATTATAATATTAGGCCTGGCCCTAAAAATTGGCATAGCGCCTCTTCATTCATGATTACCAGAGGTGCTTCAAGGCCTAGATCTTACCACAGGATTAATTATATCTACATGACAAAAATTAGCCCCATTCTCCTTATTAATACAAATTAATCTAAACAACCCCGTACTAATTACAATAGCAATTACATCTACTATAGTAGGAGGTTGAGGGGGTTTGAATCAAACACAACTTCGAAAAATTTTAGCATATTCATCAATTGCCCATATTGGATGAATAGTTCTAGTACTTCAATTCTCGCCTCCACTAACACTATTCACTCTTGTAATTTACATCTTTATGACACTCTCTATTTTTAGCCTACTTAACCTAAACAAAACAACTTCCATTAATTCACTCGCTACATCATGATCAAAACATCCTACAATCACCGCATTAGCCCCACTAATCCTCCTATCGTTAGGAGGATTACCACCACTTACGGGATTCGGTCCAAAATGAATAATCCTATCCGAATTAACAAAACAAGAGTTATATACAATTGCAACAATTACAGCACTTTCTGCTTTACTGAGCCTTTACTTCTACCTACGACTCTCATATGCTATAACACTAACCTTATCACCTAACACCACTCCTGTAACTAACCAATGACGGTTTAGTACTAAACAAGTTAATATACACCTAGCAATCTCAACAATTCTTTCATTATTATTACTCCCGCTCCTACCTAATATAATAACTATCATTAACTAAGAGTTTAGGTTAATAAAGACCAAAGGCCTTCAAAGCCTTAAGTAGAAGTGAAAATCCTCTAACTCTTGATAAGACTTGCAGGAGATTAACCCACATCTACTGTATGCAAACAGACACTTTAATTAAGCTAAAGCCTTACTAGATGGGAAGGCCTCGATCCTACAATTTTCTAGTTAACAGCTAGGCACTCTAACCAGCGAGCATCCATCTACTTTCCCCCGCCTTAATAAGGCGGAAAGGCGGGGGAAAGCCCCGGCAAAAATTAATTGGCCACTTAAGATTTGCAATCTTATATGTATTACACCTCGAGGCTTGGTATGAAGAGGGCTTAAACCTCTGTATGTGGGGTTACAATCCACCGCTTACTCAGCCATCCTACCTGTGGCAATTACACGATGATTTTTTTCAACTAATCATAAAGACATCGGCACCCTATACTTAGTATTTGGTGCTTGAGCCGGAATAGTCGGCACTGCACTCAGCCTTTTAATCCGAGCAGAGCTAAGTCAACCAGGAGCTTTACTAGGGGATGATCAAATCTATAATGTTATCGTAACTGCTCATGCTTTTGTAATAATCTTTTTTATAGTTATACCAATTATAATCGGAGGTTTTGGTAATTGATTGGTCCCATTAATAATTGGAGCGCCTGATATAGCCTTTCCTCGAATAAATAATATAAGTTTTTGATTATTACCACCTTCTTTTCTTCTCCTCCTTGCTTCCTCAGGAGTGGAAGCTGGGGCAGGGACAGGCTGAACTGTTTACCCCCCACTAGCCGGTAATTTGGCACACGCTGGAGCCTCTGTAGATTTAACAATCTTTTCTCTTCACTTAGCAGGTGTTTCATCAATTCTAGGGGCTATTAACTTTATTACTACTATTATTAATATAAAACCCCCATCAATTTCACAATATCAAACACCATTATTTGTATGGGCAGTTTTAGTAACCGCAGTCCTACTCTTACTATCATTACCCGTATTAGCAGCTGGCATCACCATACTTCTCACAGACCGAAACTTAAACACAACATTTTTTGACCCTTCTGGAGGAGGAGACCCCATCCTCTACCAACACTTGTTTTGATTCTTTGGACACCCCGAAGTATATATTCTCATTCTCCCAGGTTTTGGTATAATCTCTCATATCGTGGCTTATTATTCCGGTAAAAAAGAACCTTTCGGCTACATAGGAATGGTCTGAGCAATAATAGCAATTGGACTTTTAGGGTTTATTGTTTGAGCTCACCACATATTTACAGTGGGGATAGATGTAGATACCCGAGCATACTTTACCTCAGCAACAATAATTATTGCCATTCCTACAGGCGTAAAAGTATTTAGTTGATTAGCTACACTTCATGGGGGCTCTATTAAATGAGAGACTCCTTTACTGTGGGCCTTAGGCTTTATCTTTTTATTTACAGTCGGAGGATTAACAGGGATTGTATTAGCAAATTCCTCCTTAGATATTGTCTTACATGATACTTACTACGTAGTTGCCCATTTCCATTATGTCTTATCAATAGGCGCCGTATTTGCAATCATGGCAGGGTTTGTTCACTGATTCCCTTTATTTACAGGCTACACTCTACACAGCTCTTGAACCAAAATTCATTTTGGTGTAATATTTGCAGGTGTAAATTTAACATTCTTCCCTCAACACTTCTTAGGGTTAGCAGGCATGCCTCGACGATACTCCGATTACCCAGATGCATACTCACTATGAAATACTGTCTCTTCTATCGGGTCTCTTGTATCCTTAATTGCCGTAATTATGTTTTTATTCATTATCTGAGAAGCATTTGCGGCCAAACGAGAAGTATTGATAGTTGAATTAGCTTCAACGAACATTGAATGGCTGCATGGATGTCCTCCACCATATCACACATTTGAAGAACCTGCTTTCGTCCAAGTACAAACAAATAATTAAACGAGAAAGGAGGGAATTGAACCCCCTTAAAATGGTTTCAAGCCACCCACAAAACCGTTCTGTCACTTTCTTTATTCAATTAACCAAAGATATTAGTAAAATATTATACTGCTTTGTCAAGGCAGAGTTGTTGGTTAAACCCCTACATATCTTTAATAATGGCTTATCCCTCACAACTAGGTTTTCAAGACGCAGCATCACCTGTAATAGAAGAGTTACTTCATTTTCATGACCATGCATTAATAATTGTATTTCTGATTAGCACCCTAGTGCTTTATATCATCCTAGCTATAGTTACTACAAAATTAACAAATAAATTCCTATTAGACTCACAAGAAATTGAAATTATCTGAACTGTTCTCCCTGCAATTATTCTTATCCTAATTGCCCTCCCATCACTGCGAATCCTTTACCTCATAGATGAAGTAAATGACCCTCACCTCACAATTAAAGCAGTCGGCCATCAATGATACTGAAGTTATGAATATACTGATTATGAAGATTTAACCTTCGATTCATACATAATTCCAACCCAAGACCTCGCACCAGGTCAATTCCGACTATTAGAAGCAGATCACCGTATAGTAATTCCAGTTGAGTCACCAATTCGAGTACTAGTATCTGCAGAAGATGTACTTCACTCATGAGCAGTGCCTTCTTTAGGAGTTAAAATAGATGCAGTGCCAGGGCGACTTAATCAAACAGCTTTTATTACATCACGACCAGGAGTGTTTTATGGACAATGTTCAGAAATCTGTGGCGCTAACCACAGCTTTATACCTATTGTAGTAGAAGCAGTACCATTACAACAATTTGAAAACTGATCATCACTTATACTTGAAGACGCCTCGTTAAGAAGCTAAATAGGACCTCAGCGTTAGCCTTTTAAGCTAAAAATTGGTGACTACCGACCACCCTTATCGACATGCCTCAATTAAATCCCTCACCCTGATTAATGATTCTATTATTTACATGATTAGTTTTTACTATTATTATCCCCCCTAAAATTATAGCACATAAATACCCTAATGACCCAAATGTTTTAAGTACTAAAACATTAGAAACAACCCCTTGAAACTGACAATGACATTAAGCTTTTTCGATCAATTTATTAGTCCCATATTTTTAGGCATCCCATTAATGGCTTTAGCTATTATAATCCCTTGAATCATATTCCCAGCCCCTTCTTCTCGTTGAATAAATAACCGGATACTTACATTACAAAACTGGTTCATTAACTTATTTACAAAACAACTTCTTCTCCCTTTAAATACAATAGGTCATAAATGAGCATTAATTTTTGCATCATTAATAATCTTCCTAATCACCTTAAATATACTTGGGTTACTTCCCTACACCTTTACCCCTACAACTCAACTATCCCTGAATATAGGACTAGCCGTACCCCTATGATTAGCAACTGTAATTATTGGTATACGAAATCAACCCACACACTCCTTAGGCCACTTATTACCAGAAGGCACACCCGTATTATTAATTCCTGTACTTATTATCATTGAAACAATCAGCCTATTTATTCGACCTATTGCCCTAGGTGTTCGACTAACAGCAAATTTAACTGCAGGACACCTACTTATTCAACTTATTGCAACAGCAGCATTTGTCCTCTTGCCCCTCATACCCACAGTGGCATTATTAACAACAATTCTACTATTTTTGCTTACATTATTAGAAGTAGCTGTTGCTATAATCCAAGCCTATGTCTTTGTTCTTCTATTAAGCCTTTATTTACAAGAAAACGTCTAATGGCCCATCAAGCACATGCGTACCATATAGTAGACCCAAGCCCCTGGCCCCTCACAGGTGCAATTGCAGCCCTTTTAATAACTTCAGGGTTAGCTGTTTGATTTCACTTTAATTCAACTGTTTTAATAGCAACTGGGTTGATTTTACTACTTTTAACAATAATCCAATGATGACGTGATATTATCCGGGAAGGAACATTTCAAGGACATCATACCCCCCCTGTTCAAAAAGGATTACGATATGGTATAATTTTATTCATTACCTCAGAAGTCTTCTTTTTCCTAGGGTTCTTCTGAGCTTTCTACCATTCTAGCTTAGCCCCAACCCCAGAATTAGGTGGTTGCTGACCACCTTCTGGAGTTATTACACTCGACCCTTTTGAAGTCCCCCTACTTAACACAGCAGTTCTACTTGCCTCTGGTGTCACAGTTACCTGAGCTCACCATAGCATTATAGAAGGTGAACGAAAACAAGCTATCCACTCACTTACCCTAACTATTCTCCTAGGCTTTTACTTCACGTTACTTCAAGCAATAGAATATTATGAAGCCCCTTTCACAATTGCTGACGGCGTTTACGGATCAACATTTTTTGTAGCAACAGGATTCCACGGATTACACGTTATTATTGGATCAACATTCCTAGCAGTTTGCTTAATCCGACAGATTCAATATCACTTCACATCACAACACCACTTCGGGTTTGAAGCCGCTGCATGATACTGACATTTTGTTGATGTTGTATGATTATTCCTTTATGTCTCAATTTATTGATGAGGATCTTATCTTTTTAGTACTAGTAAGTATAAGTGATTTCCAATCACATGGCCTTGGTTAAAATCCAAGAAAAGATAATGAATTTACTAATCACAATTTTACTAATTACAATCTCCCTCTCTATTCTACTAGCCTTAGTCTCATTTTGACTACCGCAGATAAACCCAGACACAGAAAAACTTTCACCCTATGAATGTGGCTTCGACCCATTAGGCTCAGCCCGACTTCCATTTTCGCTACGATTTTTCTTAGTAGCAATCTTATTCCTTTTATTTGATTTAGAAATTGCATTACTTCTCCCGCTTCCATGAGGCATACAATTAATGTCACCCCTCTATACATTTATATGAGCATCATCAGTCGTTATTCTACTAACATTGGGATTAATTTATGAGTGAATCCAAGGTGGCCTAGAATGAGCTGAATAAACGATTAGTATAATTAAAACACTTGATTTCGGCTCAAAAGCACGTGGTTAAAATCCACGATCGTTTTATGACACCTGTGCATTTTGCTTTCTCAACAACATTTGTCCTAGGACTTATAGGATTAACTTTTCACCGAAGCCATTTACTCTCTGCCCTTTTATGTCTAGAAGGAATGATATTATCGCTATATGTTGCCTTATCCTTATGAACACTACAATTAAATTCAATTAATTTCTCCCCTACTCCTATATTAATACTTGCTTTTTCAGCATGTGAAGCAAGCGCTGGACTAGCCCTACTAGTAGCAACTTCCCGTACACATGGCACTGACCGCCTCCAAGCCTTAAACATTTTACAATGCTAAAAATCCTTATCCCAACAATTATACTCATTCCCACAACATGACTTACCCCTAAAAAATGATTATGACCCTCCACATTAGCGCATAGTCTTGTTATTGCTTTATTCGCTTTAACTTGACTTATTTGACCATCTGAAACCTCTTGATCAAATTTAAATGGATCAATAGCTACTGATCCACTGTCAACCCCTTTATTAATTCTTACATGTTGACTTCTTCCATTGATAATTCTTGCTAGCCAGAACCACACAACCAATGACCCCCTTAATCGACAACGGATATACATTTCACTACTTACATCCTTACAAATATTCCTTATTCTAGCATTCAGTGCCACAGAATTAATTATATTTTATGTAATATTTGAAGCCACACGAATCCCAACCTTATTGATTATTACCCGATGAGGAAATCAAACAGAACGATTAAATGCAGGAACCTATTTCCTCTTCTATACCCTAGCAGGATCACTCCCTCTACTTATCGCACTACTCATGCTTCAGAATAAAACGGGCTCTTTATCAATATTAACTTTACAGTATTCTAATCCCCTAAACCTTATTTACTTAGGCAATAAGTTATGATGAGTAGGCTGTTTATTAGCCTTTCTTGTAAAAATACCCCTTTATGGAATACATCTTTGATTACCTAAAGCTCACGTTGAAGCACCAATTGCAGGATCTATAATCCTTGCTGCAGTATTACTAAAATTAGGGGGGTACGGAATAATACGCCTAATAAACATTTTAGAGCCCTTATCCAAACAACTAAGCTACCCATTCATAGTCTTAGCTTTATGAGGGATTATTATAACTGGCATAATCTGTTTACGACAAAATGACTTAAAATCCCTAATCGCCTATTCTTCAGTGAGCCATATAGGATTAGTCACAACAGGTATCCTTATTCAGACCCCTTGAGGTTTTACTGGAGCATTAGTACTAATAATTGCACACGGACTTACCTCATCAGCACTATTCTGCTTAGCGAATACAAACTATGAACGAACCCACAGCCGAACAATAGTCTTAGCACGGGGCCTACAAATAATTTTACCCTTAATAGCCGCATGATGATTTACTGCTAGCCTAGCAAATATAGCTCTACCACCCTTACCTAATCTAATAGGAGAATTAATAATTATTTCATCCTTATTTAACTGATCCCCTTGAACTTTGGTCCTCACAGGCCTTGGGACACTAATCACTGCAGCTTATTCATTATATTTATTCCTCACAACCCAACGTGGTCCTTTAACAAATCATCTTCTTCACATTGAACCCTCCCACTCCCGAGAACACTTAATTATAACACTTCACCTCACCCCCCTTATCCTCCTAATCTTAAAACCTGAGTTATTACGAGGTTGAATCTTCTGTAGATATAGTTTAAAAAGAACATTAGATTGTGATTCTAAAAATAAAGGTTAAAATCCTTTTATCCACCGAGAGAGGTCCGAAGACAACATAAACTGCTAATTTTTGCCCCTTTGGTTTAACCCCAGAGCTCACTCGAGACTTCTGAAGGATATTAGTTAATCCGTTGGTCTTAGGAACCAAAAACCCTTGGTGCAAATCCAAGCAGTAGTTATGTACCCTACCTCTTTGATAATAACCTCAAGCCTTCTAGTAATTTTCATTTTATTAACGATACCCTTAATTTCAACAATAATAACAAAATCATATTCCCCTAATTGATCAATTATATGAGTTAAAAATTCAGTCAAAATGTCCTTTCTAATTAGCCTATTGCCCTTAACACTATTTATCAATGAAGGATTAGAAACCATTGTTACTACCTGGTCCTGAATAAATACAACAACTTTTGATATTAGTATTAGCTTCAAATTTGACTTATACTCAGTAATTTTTACCCCTGTAGCCCTATATGTTACATGATCTATCCTAGAATTTGCATCCTGATATATACATTCTGACCCTATCATAAACCGATTTTTTAAGTACCTCTTAATATTTTTAATCGCCATACTAATCTTAGTAACTTCAAACAATATATTCCAACTATTTATTGGGTGAGAAGGAGTTGGCATTATATCATTCCTTTTAATCGGATGATGATATGGACGAACTGACGCCAACGTAGCCGCTATCCAAGCTGTTATCTATAATCGAATTGGAGATATCGGATTAATCTTGTTTATGGCCTGAGTTGCCATAAACTTAAATTCTTGGGAAATAAATCAAATATTTACACTAGGTAAAGATAAAGATCTTACACTACCATTGCTTGGGCTAATCCTAGCTGCAACGGGAAAATCAGCTCAATTTGGATTGCACCCATGACTACCCTCAGCTATAGAGGGCCCCACTCCGGTTTCCGCCCTACTGCACTCAAGCACAATAGTTGTTGCAGGAATTTTTTTATTAATTCGAATAAGCCCTTTAATAGAAAATAACCCAATTATCCTAACAACATGTCTTTGTCTAGGAGCATTAACCACTTTATTTACAGCCATCTGCGCTCTAACACAAAATGACATTAAAAAAATTGTAGCATTTTCTACATCTAGCCAACTTGGTTTGATAATAGTTACAATTGGTCTTAATCAACCTCAGTTGGCCTTCCTTCATATTTGTACCCACGCTTTTTTTAAAGCAATACTATTTTTATGCTCCGGTTCATTAATTCATAGCCTAAATGACGAGCAAGATATCCGAAAAATGGGCGGAATACACTCTCTCACCCCCTTCACCTCATCCTCACTAACCCTAGGTAGCCTAGCTTTAACAGGAACCCCTTTCCTAGCCGGATTTTTCTCGAAAGATGCTATTATTGAATCAATAAACACCTCATATTTAAACGCCTGAGCCCTTCTATTAACTTTAATTGCCACTTCATTTACAGCGGTTTACAGCCTACGAATTGTTTATTATGTAACCATAGGCTACCCACGATTCAACCCTTTATCACCAATTAATGAAAATAGCAAGCCAGTAATCAACCCAATCAAACGATTAGCCTGGGGAAGTATTATTGCAGGCTTAGTAATCACATCAAATATAACACCCATAAAAAATCCAGTTATAACTATGCCGTATTATGCTAAAATAGCCGCCCTTATTGTGACAGTAATAGGACTGATTACAGCCCTAGAAATAGCCCGCAATACATCAAAACAATTAAATATTACCCCTAAACAAACCCCTCATTCATTTTCTAACACATTAGGATTTTATCCATCCATCATCCACCGCTTACCCATAAAACTTTCACTTCAATTAGGTCAGAACATTGCCTCTCAAAATATTGACATAACATGGTTGGAAAAAATTGGCCCTAAAGCCACTTCAACCCTAAACTTACCTCTAATTACAACTACAAGTAACACCCAAAAGGGTATTATCAAAACCTATTTAATACTATTTATCTTAACCTTTACTCTCTCCATAGCATTATTAGTCTAGACTACCCGAAGTGTACCGCGAACAAGACCCCGTGTTAACTCCAGCACAACGAATAAAGTTAATAAAAGAACCCAAGCACTAATAATTAAAACTCAACCTCCTGAAGAATATATCAAAGCCACCCCGGATATATCCCCCCGAAACAATGACAGACTTGACGGCTCGTCTACAGGTACCCAAGAACTCTCATATCACCCCCCATAAAAATAAGATAGAGCTATAAATACCCCTATAAAATATAAAACCCCATAAATTGCAACCGACCAACTACCCCAACTTTCAGGGTACGGCTCAGCAGCTAAAGCAGCGGAATATGCAAAAACAACCAATATCCCTCCCAAATAAATTAAAAATAAAACTAAAGATAAGAAAGGCCCTCCAAAACTCACCATAACCCCACAACCTATACCAGCTACAACTACCAACCCTAAAGCAGCAAAATATGGCGAAGGATTGGAAGCCACCGCAATTAAACCAAAAATTAACCCTATTAATGATAAAAATATTAAATAAGTCATAGTTTTTACCAGGATTTTAACCAGGACTAATGGCTTGAAAAACCACCGTTATAATTTAACTATAAAAACCCTAATGGCTAACCTTCGAAAAACTCATCCAATCCTTAAAATCGCCAACGACGCCCTCGTAGACCTGCCTGCACCATCAAACATCTCTGTATGATGAAACTTTGGATCTTTACTAGGATTATGCTTAATTGCCCAAATCCTTACCGGGTTATTTCTAGCAATACATTATACCTCAGATATTGCAACCGCATTCTCTTCAGTAACACACATTTGCCGAGATGTAAATTACGGTTGATTAATTCGTAATATACATGCTAACGGAGCATCTTTCTTTTTTATCTGTATTTACCTACACATTGCACGAGGACTTTACTACGGATCATATCTATATAAAGAAACCTGAAATGTCGGAGTTGTACTTCTACTCCTTGTAATAGCCACTGCATTCGTAGGATATGTCTTACCCTGAGGACAGATATCCTTCTGAGGAGCTACAGTTATCACTAACCTAATATCCGCTGTACCATATATTGGTAATGATTTAGTCCAATGAGTATGAGGGGGATTCTCTGTGGACAATGCCACCCTAACCCGATTTTTCGCATTCCACTTCTTACTTCCATTCATCGTTGCAGCCGCATCAATAGTTCACTTACTCTTTCTTCACGAAACAGGATCTAATAACCCTGCTGGAGTTAACTCTGATGCAGACAAAATCTCATTCCACCCCTACTTCTCATACAAAGATCTATTAGGATTTGCCGCCCTATTAATTGCCCTCACATCAATTGCCCTATTTACACCGAACATTCTAGGGGACCCTGATAATTTTACACCAGCCAACCCTTTAGTGACCCCGCCCCACATTAAGCCCGAGTGATATTTTCTATTTGCCTATGCCATCCTACGATCAATCCCAAATAAGCTAGGTGGTGTATTAGCCTTATTATTTTCAATTTTAGTATTAATACTGGTTCCTATCCTTCACACATCTAAACAACGGGGACTCACCTTTCGACCCTTTGGTCAACTTATGTTCTGAATACTAGTTGCAGACATAATTATCCTAACATGAATCGGGGGAATGCCAGTGGAACCTCCCTATATCCTAATCGGCCAATTAGCATCAGTTGTTTACTTCCTTATCTTCTTAGCAGCTTTGCCCATATCTGGTTGAATTGAGAATAAAATCCTTAAATGAAATTGCATTTGTAGCTCAGTATTAGAGCGCCGGTTTTGTAAACCGGAGGCCGGAAGTTAAACCCTTCCCCACTGCTCAGAAAAAGGAGAGTCGAACTCCCACCGCCGGCTCCCAAAGCTGGTATTCTAAAATTAAAATATTTTCTGGTACATATATGAAATATCCATATATATATATATAGTACATATTATTAATTCCTTAGGACATTTTATGTATAAACACCATTAATTTATGTAAACCATAAAATAATGATATAAAACTAAGGTAGACATAAACCATAAAATTTAAAAACACATAACTGTTATAAATGCTGAGAGATTTAAGACCTAACACAAAATCCTTAAGTAATGATATACCAAGACTCCAAATACTGTTAAATAGAGAATTCTATGTAGTAAGAGCCTACCAAACAATCTATAGCTTAAGGATAACGGTTCTTGATGGTCAGGAGCCCTAATTGAAGGGTTGCTACCTAAAAGGTGAATTATTCCTGGCATCTCCTCCTTTTTCAGGTCCATTAAGTTTATTAATCCGCACACTTTTATCGACGCTTACATTGACTAATGGTGTTAAACCTTCGACTCGTTACCCCCCAAGCCGAGCGTTCTCTCCACAGGGGCAGCTGGTTCTCTTTTTTTTTTCCCTTCATGAACATTTCAGAGTGCACACGGCCCTATGATAGAAGGTGGAACATTCGTTCCTTATTGAGTAATATAAATGTAGTGTTAAAATTACATTACTTAAGAATTGCATAAATCTCTTTCTAGAGCATAATAGATACTATATTCCCTATAAGTCGCCCCCTCTTCTGTTTTTAACTGAAAAACCCCCCAACCCCCCTAAAGTCCTAAGGTCTCTAACAATCTTACAAAACTGATGTAAACAATAAAACCCCTAGATTATCTGTTAATTAGTAAATATACAAAACGTGATGTGTATTTTCGTATTTATATGTTATCAGTTTTTAAAAAATATGCTTTATCACATCTATTTATTACAATTAGCCAAGATAATATACTAGAAG